TTCAATTCGAATTAGCAAAAGCAATGTCTCCTTGCATAATATGGATTCCAAACATTCATGATCTGCATGTGAATGAGTCGAATTACTTATCCCTCGGTCTATTAGAGAACTATCTCTCCAGGGATTGTGAAAGATGTTCCACTGGAAAGATTCTTGTTATTGCTTCGACTCATATTCCCCAAAAAGTGGATCCCGCTCTAATAGCTCCGAATAAATTAAATACATGCATTAAGATACGAAGGCTTCTTCTTCCACAACAACGAAAGCACTTTTTCATTCTTTCATATACTAGGGGATTTCACTTGGAAAAGAAGATGTTCCATACTAACGGATTCGGGTCCATAACCATGGGTTCCAATGCGCGAGATCTTGTAGCACTTATCAATGAGGCCCTATCAATTAGTATTACACAGAAGAAATCCATTATAGAAACTAATACAATTAGATCAGCTCTTCATAGAAAAACTTGGGATTTTCGATCCCAGATAAGATCGGTTCAGGATCATGGGATCCTTTTCTATCAGATAGGAAGGGCTGTTGCACAAAATGTACTTCTAAGTAATTGCCCCATAGATCCTATATCTATCTATATGAAGAAGAAATCATGTAAGGGAGGGGATTCTTATTTGTACAAATGGTACTTCGAACTTGGAACGAGCATGAAGAAATTAACGATACTTCTTTATCTTTTGAGTTGTTCTGCCGGATCGGTCGCTCAAGATCTTTGGTCTTCATCCAGACACGATGAAAAAAATTGGATCACTTCTTATGGATTCGTTGAGAATGATTCTGATCTAGTTCATGGCCTATTACTATTATTACTATTAGAAGTAGAAGGCGCTCTGGCTCTGGCGGGATCCTCACGGACAGAAAAAGATTGCAGTCAGTTTGATAATAATCGAGTGACATTACTTCTTCGGTCCGAACCAAGGAATCAGTTAGATATGATGCAAAATGGATCTTGTTCTATCGTTGATCAGAGATTTCTATATGAAAAATACGAATCGGAGTTTGAAGAAGGGGAAGGGGCCCTCGATCCGCAACAAATAGAGGAGGATTTATTCAATCACATAGTTTGGGCTCCTAGAATATGGCGCCCTTGTGGCAATCTATTTGATTGTATCGAAAGGCCCACTGAATTGGGATTTCCCTATTGGACTGGGTCATTTCGGGGAAAATGGATCATTTATCATAAAGAGGATGAGCTTCAAGAGAATGATTCGGAGTTCTTGCAGAGTGGAACCATGCAGTACCAGACACGAGATAGATCTTCCAAAGAACAAGGCTTTTTTCGAACAAGCCAATTCATTTGGGACCCTGCGGATCCATTCTTTTCCCTATTCAAAGATCAGCCCTTTGTCTCTGTGTTTTCACGTCGAGAATTCTTTGCAGATGAAGAGATGTCAAAGGGGCTTATTGCTTCCCAAACAAATCCTCCTACATCTATATATAAACGCTGGTTCATCAAGAATACGCAAGAAAAGCACTTCGAATTTTTGATTCATCGCCAGAGATGGTTTAGAACCAATAGTTCATTATCTAATGGATCTTTCCGTTCTAATACTCTATCCGAGAGTTATCAGTATTTATCAAATCTGTTCCTATCTAACGGAACGCTATTGGATCAAATGACAAAGACATTGTTGAGAAAGAGATGGCTTTTCCCGGATGAAATGAAACATTTGATTCATGTAACAGGAGAAAGATTCCCCATTCCTTAGCCGTAAAGATATGTGCCCATGAAAAGGGGATTAAGTGGAACAGAATTGGCCGGATGGTAGAGTCGTGGAAACACTTGTTTCTTCCATCTTTTTGGCCTTAGCTCCATGGAACAATATGCTACTGCTGAAACATGGAAGAATTGAAATCTTAGATCACTATGTGTGGATGATATGAACTGCCTAAACAAGAATTCTTGAACGGCGAAAGAGCCTATTACTCGCTACATCAAACAATTTCTACTAATGAAACCATGTAAATCCATCGGAAAATACGCATGTCCGCTGAAATGGTTGTTGCTATCTGCTCCAATAACGAATCATTGGTTTCATTGAATAACTAAAGAAAATAGATAGACCTTGTCTCAGGTCGATGGATCTTCTCAATTGGAAGATCTCCCATATGGATAATACACATTCCAGTTGACCGAGCCTAATTCTAATTGTTTTGTTCCGAAGCAAAGATATCCACGGAGGCGGGTTCGTCCTATTCAGATATTCACGACCAAGAGGTACGATCCTCTTTCGGTCGGATAGGCCCTGAGGGGAGAAGGAAGGCTGGAATGCCAACAGACGTCTGTCTATTCTCTAATTCACCCGACCCGATCCATTTTGAGAACGTCCAGTGCCAAAGTCACTGAATGGGTAAGTCGCCAATCCCTAAAACGGACTATGTAATGTACTTTCTTTGCTGGGTTACGGGTACTGGTGGGTATTTTACCAGAGGTTTCTATCAATCTACCTTGTGCGATTCCTGTGGAATCCTATACTCGGGGGTTGCG